CTAAAAAAAAATAAGTAAAGGTTAGCAAAAGTTATAGGTATATACAAGTATTACTTTTGAATTGGAAATTTGCTCAATTGGGATCCCTTCAATTTATATAGATTTACATTAACATTAACCCTAGATTCTTGTTCCGAGAAAAAAATGAATACTTTCTACTCGAGAAATAAAAGATGGTGGATAGAAGAAGGAATACACAGCGGATCGTGTCCTTCAAGTCGCACGTTGCTTTCTACCACATCGTTTCAAACGAAGTTTTACTATAACATTAACATTTTTCTAATTTGGAACCAGTATGGAATTGATTCAATTCGGGAATCATGAATAGTCATTGGTTCAATTTATGAATAAAGGATATGCTCTGGGACGGAAGGATTCGAACCTCCGAATAGCGGGACCAAAACCCGTTGCCTTACCACTTGGCCACGCCCCATTTAGATTTCTATTCGACACGAAGAATCAATAATATTAATATTGATTTTTTGTCAACTCCAAGTACAAGATAAATAGCTATAAAGTAGATTAAATTGTTATTAATATTTTAATACGTGTAAATAGAGAATGTAACTTAATTTATTGATCATTAGATAGAATTCAATTAAGATATTGTATGAAAAGTATGATTTCTTCTATTCTCTTTTGAGAATTGGAGGACTTTTGATTGGGCGGATTCAAAAAGAAAAGAGGGACTCTTTGTCTCCCTTTATTTTACCTTTTCCTTTTATTTATATATTTTTATTTATATTATATAAATAACTCAATCAAAATGGAATTATCTCACAGAACAAAACGTCTGCTATGCTTAATATTTGTAGTTTGATAGGGATCTGTCATTATCCCTTTTTTTCATATTCAAGTAGCTTTTTCTTCGGAAAATTGCCCGAGGCCTATGCTTTTTTGAATCCAATCGTAGATATTATGCCCGTCATACCTGTGCTATTTTTTCTCTTAGCTTTTGTTTGGCAAGCTGCTGTAAGTTTTCGATAAAATATTTAATTTTAAAATCGACGATAAAATGACTGCTTTACTTTAGTTGATAATAAATTCTAACAATTAATCGGATCTAAAAGATATTTAGATTTTGGTTAATGGAAAACTCTTTTTCAAAATGAATTTCTGAAAATCTTTTTCTATTTCGAATTTGGTTATTGGTATTCACAGAGGATATCCGGTAGAAAACTGTAGAACCTATTCTATTTTTTTTTCGAAAAAAAATTATTTTGGAGATTTTAGAATGCTTACTCTCAAACTCTTCGTTTACACAGTAGTGATCTTTTTTGTTTCTCTCTTCATCTTTGGATTCCTATCTAATGATCCAGGACGTAATCCTGGGCGTGAAGAATAAAAGGTATCTTTTTTTATATTTTTTGAAGATTTTTTTATGTTTAACTAGGAACAGAAAGTTTTTTGACAATTTGGAAAAAACTAAAGTCATCAACGGAAGAGGAAAGAGAGGGATTCGAACCCTCGGTACGAATAACTCGTACAACAGATTAGCAATCCGTCGCTTTAGTCCACTCAGCCATCTCTCCCAATTGAAGACGCTGTTAAATTACACAAAAAGTAAGGAATATTTATTATATAGATATTATATAGATATGTACACTTTTTAACATTAACAGCAATTTTATTTCGTTAAAAAAAGTTAAATCAAAAGGGGGTTGTAAAGTGTCAACAAAACAATAAAAAAAAAAAAGAATTATCCCTTTTTGATCTTGTTCAAAGGACCCGTCTTTTTTTTATTTTATTACCACGGCCCGGCCTGTTCAGCCCCTAACCGGGCCTTCTTTGTTCAAAGAAAACCAACTTTCATTTTAAATTAAATAGATTCTAGATAAATAAGAATGGTTTATCTGATTGGAAAACAGCTTAGTATTCTATAAAATCAGAAAATTAGAAAGCGGAATACAAAATCTTCAAGCAAGAATAAAAAGTGAAGAAATTCTAGTTCGATATATGAAAACAAAAAAGATCAAAACTAGAATTTTGATTCTTTTGCGAGGATACTAACTTTAGTAATTTACTATTATTCTGTCCAATTTCCCTGTTCGACAAAAGGTCCGGTTGTATACAATAATCACACTGTAGCGGGTATAGTTTAGTGGTAAAAGTGTGATTCGTTTTTCTAACCCTTTAATAGTTAAAGGATCTTTGCTTTCAGTTTGATTCCTATTCCGATTAAAAACTTTATTTCCTAAAATAGAAAGGATTTTATCCTGTCTCTCTCAATCACATATTCGAGAAAAAAATAAAAATTATCGTGATTTTTATCCAATAGTCACTTATAAAGTGAGAAATTTGATTATGAAATTACGAAACATAATTTTTATTTGAACTAATATTTCAAATTTAATGAGTATAAAGGTCCATGGATGAAGATAAAAAAAAGGTTTCTAATCGTAACTAAATCTTCCATTTTTTATTTGTAGAGAAGAAATGGAATCAAAATAGTTATTAAATGGTGACTTTGGTTTACTAGAGACATCAACCTATTGTTAGC